AATAATAAACCAAAATCCCCTACACGATTAGTTACAAACGCTTTTTGACAAGCATTTGCCGCAGGAGGTCGTGTGAACCAAAACCCTATTAATAGATAGGAACACATTCCAACCAATTCCCAAAAAATATAAATTTGTATCAAATTTGAACTAGTAACTAATCCCAACATGGAAGTACTGAAAAAACTCATATAAGCAAAAAATCTCAAGTATCCTTGATCGTGAGCCATATAATTATCACTATAAATAAGAACCATAATTCCAACAGTAGTGATTAACATCAACATAATAGAAGTAAGTGGATCAATCAAGCAGCCAAATTCTAAAGAAAAATCATTATCGAGGGTCCAAGACCATACATATTGATAGATATAACTGCTATTTATTTGCTGAATAGACAGATTAATTGAAAAAATCATGACTATACTTAACAATAAAATACTTGGAAAAGCCCACATACGATGAAGATTTTTTGTTGCTGTCGGAAAAATAACAAGTCCCACTCCTATTAATATAGGAACTAGAAGTGGAATTAAAGGTAAAATACACGCATATTGATATGTCTGTTCCATAAAAAAAGGTTTTTAAAATTTTTAATTAATATTAACGGTTTCCAATTCACCCGACCTTACCTCTTTTGAAAGGAGTCAAGAAAAAATGAAAATATGTACTAACTTAAATAAAATTTTGGAATTTTTATTTCTTCTTACTTATTCGTTCTGAATTTCTGCTAAATACTTCAAATATTCAAATCAAGAAGTTACAATTGGTCAAATCATATGAAAGAAATAGATTAATTACGAATTTCCTTCCAATTTTCAAATTCAAGTCAAATTGGGCATATTTTTCCCGGATTTGACAAGTTATTAAAAATCAGATTTTTTTCTATTTTTAGAACTATTTTATGCTATTTTGCCATATTGTTCACCCATTTTATCTATTCTTTTCTATTTTTCTAAAAAAATATTTTCTAGAAAAGAAATACATAGTGAATCAGAAAAGCTCATATTTTTTTGAACAATAGATGTCTTTCACATCCAGCTATACCAATGAGTAATCTCTTAATTTTTATTTAAATGGCAGTTCCAAAAAAACGTACTTCTGCATCAAAAAAGCGTATTCGTAAAAATTTTTGGAAAAAGAAGGGGTATCGGGCAGCGTTAAAAGCATTTTCCTTAGGTAAATCTCTTTCTACCGGGAATTCAAACAGTTTTTTTGTGCGACAAACAAATAAACTAAGTAATAAAACATAACACGTTGGAATAATCTAAACCGGCCTGACTCAAAAGTGGAGTCATTTCACTTCAAAAACCAAATTCCCGAATTCCATTTCCTTCAACGAGGAATGGAATTCGTTCCGCTCTTATAGCATATGGAGAATAATAATTTTTCTGTTTACCTTACCCAATTCAAATTGGATAAATATGTGTAAATTTTGAATGATGTAAAATAGGTTTTTTTTTGTTCATTGATAAAACGACTTTTTGGTTTCACTTTTTGAAATCAAATAAATCAAAAACAGTTAATTAAAAAAAATGTTTTTGAGGGAGGGTTCTATTCCTTAATTCATAGTAGGATTTACAAGAGTTGAGTGGAGAAGAGTCTAAAATACAAAATAAAACAAAAATCCTAAACGAAACGAATGAACCTTCAAATACCTATTTGAACAAATTTTTATTCATCAATTTTAATCTTTCCTAAAAAATATTGCACTCAATTAAATTCGTAAATCTAGACGATTATTTATTCATAGGTTATTATGAGGTCAAGACAGGCCGCTATGGTGAAATCGGTAGACACGCTGCTCTTAGGAAGCAGTGCTAGAGCATCTCGGTTCGAGTCCGAGTAGCGGCATATTATCTCTTAAAAAAATAAAATGGATCCCATAATAAATTCAATTGCGAATTTCGATTTTATAATTAAGGAACTCTTTATTTTATGATATTTTCAACCTTAGAGCATATATTAACTCATATTTCTTTTTCGATCGTTTCAATTATAATTACAATTCATTTGATAACCTTTTTAGTCGATGAAATCGTAAAACTAGATGATTCATCCAAAACGGGCATGATAATGACTTTTTTCTGTATAACAGGATTATTAATTTCTCGTTGGATTTATTCGGGACATTTTCCACTAAGTGATTTATACGAATCGTTAATTTTTCTTTCATGGAGTTTTTCCTTTATTTATATAGTTTCATATTTCAAAAAAAACCAAAATATTCTAAGCACAATAATTGGCCCAAGTGCTATTTTTTCCCAGGGCTTTGCTACTTCAGGTCTTTTAACTGAAATACACGAATCGACAATCTTAGTACCCGCTCTTCAATCCGAGTGGCTAATAATGCACGTAAGTATGATGATATTAGGCTATGCGGCCCTTTTAGGTGGATCATTATTATCAGTATCACTTCTAGTCATTACAGTTAGAAAAAAGAGAAAGCTTTTTTCTACGAGTAATCATTTATTGAATTTAAATGAGTCATTTTTCCTTGGCGAAATTGAATACATGAATGAACAAAGGGGTTTTTTCCAAAAAACTTCTTTTTTTTTCGCAAGGAATTATTATAGATCACAGTTCATTCAAAAATTGGATTATTGGAGTTATCGAGTTATTAGTCTAGGATTTATCTTTTTAACCGTAGGAATTCTTTCTGGAGCAGTATGGGCTAACGAAGCATGGGGATCCTATTGGAGTTGGGACCCAAAGGAAACTTGGGCTTTTATTACTTGGATCATATTTTCAATTTATTTACATACTCGAACAAATATAAAACTGAAGGGTACAAATTCAGCAATTGTAGCGTCTATTGGATTTCTTATAATTTGGATATGCTATTTTGGAGTCAATCTATTAGGAATAGGACTACATAGTTATGGTTCATTTACATTAACATCTAATTGAATTCAAAAAAAGAAAAAGGGTGGTTATTGCAAATAGTAATAAAAGGGTGTACAACGCAGATCAGATAAAAAAACTTTGTGTTAATTGGCGAGAGCCTGTCGAATCATATATGATTCGACAGGCTCTTTGTCATTGTACCATTTTACAACGAACGCTTTTGTAAATGATAAGATTTAGAAATTATCTAAAAAAAGAATTAGATAGAATAACTTCAACCTTTTCAACTGATAGTGAAAGAACGAAATCGGGGTACATACCAATACCGAGTACGGGTAAAAAAATAGAAACCGAAAGAAATAACTCTCGCGGCCCAGAATCAAAAAAATAAGAGTCTGGGCCATTAAATATCTTGTATCCATAAAACATCTGTCGTAACATAGATAATAAATAAATAGGAGTTAATATCATTCCAATTGCCATTACAAAAGTAATTGGGAGTTTTGTCATTAAAAGATATTTTGGACTAGTAATTAGTCCAAAAAAAACTATTAATTCAGCAACAAAACCACTCATGCCAGGTAATGCAAGAGAGGCCATCGAAAAGCTACTGAACATCGTGAATATTTTTGGCATTGGAATACCTATTCCGCCCATTTCGTCAAGATAAACAAGACGTATTCTATCATAAGTTGTTCCGGCCAAGAAAAAAAGCGCCGCGCCAATAAATCCATGAGAGATTATTTGTAAAAGGGCTCCGTTGAGACCCATATCTGTGATAGAACCAATTCCTATAATTATGAAACCCATATGAGATACAGAGGAATAGGCTATTCTTTTTTTTAAATTCCGTTGGCCGAGAGATGTTGAAGCCGCATAGATTATTTGCATTGCGCCTACTACCATTAACCAAGGGGAAAATATAGAATGAGCATGAGGAAATAATTCCATATTGATCCGAACTAATCCATACGCTCCCATTTTTAATAAGATTCCGGCTAGAAGCATACAAGTACTATAATGTGCTTCTCCATGGGTATCGGGTAACCATATATGTAGGGGTATGATTGGCAATTTGACAGCAAAAGCAAGAAAAAATCCAATATAAAATAGTATTTCCAAGTTCACAGGATAGGGCCGGTTGGCTAATATTTCAAAATTTAATGTTGGTTCAGTAGAACCATATAAACCGATACCCAGAACTCCCATTAAAAGAAAAACAGAACCCCCCGCCGTGTACAAAATAAATTTTGTAGCTGAGTACAGACGTTTTTTTCCTCCCCACATTGATACAAGTAGATAAACGGGAATTAATTCTAACTCCCACATGAGGAAAAAAAGTAAAAGATCTCTAGAAGAAAATAATCCTATTTGCCCACTGTACATCGCTAACATCAGGAAATGAAATAATCGCGAATCCCGAGTAACCGGCCAAGCCGCTAAAGTAGCTAAAGTGGTGATGAATCCCGTCAGTAAAATGGGTCCTATAGAGAGTCCGTCTATTCCTAATCTCCAATGGAAATCCAAAAAATGGATCCATTTATAATCCTCCATTAGTTGAATTAGTGGATCATCCGATTGAAAATGATAGCAGAATGCATAAGTCGTTAGAAGAAGTTCTAATATACACATACATATAGTATACCAGCGTATTACTCTATTTCCCCTGTGTGGAAGAAAAAAAATGAAGCAACCCGCAAATATTGGTAAAACTACAATTATTGTTAAGCAAGGAAAATGGTTCGTGGTAAAGACAAGATACACTTGGGCCAGAAAAATCCGTGCTCAAAATCAAATTGAATTGAGCACGGATTTTTTCGATAAAAAAAAAAAAAATGGATTCAAGTAGATTTTTATGGAATGTATCAATAAGCTAGACCGATACTGCGAGTTGTTTCATGCCATAAATAAACACGAACGCTCAAAAAATCCGTTGGACAGGCGGATTCACATCTCTTACAACCAACACAGTCCTCGGTCCTTGGAGCAGAGGCGATTTGTTTAGCTTTACATCCGTCCCAGGGTATCATTTCTAATACATCCGTGGGACACGCCCGGACACATTGAGTACATCCTATACATGTATCATAAATCTTTACTGAATGTGACATTGGATCTATACGTTTTTGAACGCCATAAATTTTCGGTCTAGTAAACTAACTTAAAAATGAATCCTATAGTTAGATACCAGACGAATCAATGAGTGATAAGAATCAATTTACTTCCGAATTGATTTATGAGGGAGGGCCAAAATATTTGGATTTCTTATGTTTTTGCAACTACGATTATACCCTACTATAGACATATCAAACCCGCTAATGCGAATTTTAATTTATTTATTAATATTCAAAATTAGCATTTATATTATTAATACTATTTATTCAACAAATTGGATTGGTTAATACGAGTTGATTTTCTGTTACGATAAATTGATGAAACAATAGCCGATCCAATAGCTGCTTCAGCGGCTGCAATAGTTATAACAAAAATTGAGAAAATATCTCCTCTTAATTGACGATTATCAAAAATATCAGAAAACGTGACAAAATTGATATTAACTGAATTTAATATAAGTTCAAGACACATAAGGGCTCTAACCATATTTCGACTTGTGATTAATCCATAGATACCAATAGAAAATAAGTAAGCACCCAAAACAAGTATATGTTCGAGCATCATTAACCAACTCCTTATCAATTTTGATTCATTTTTAATCTGAACAATAATTAAATCGATTCGATTCTAAGAAATATGGAATAATGGAATAGATTGGTAAGAGATCAATATAAAATTAAAGTCTTTTTATTCTATTTTTTATACATAAATTCAAATTAACGAATTATAACATTCCTTTTGCGTTAATTCTATTTGAATTACTCATTTGAAAGATTTCTTATTGACGAGCTATAGCAATAGCACCTATTAAAGCGACTAAAAGAATTATTGAAATGAGTTCAAATGGAAGAAAAAAATCTGTTGCTAAATGAATTCCAATTTGTTGACTATTACTTATCAAATCTTGTTCTAGAATCTGATTGGATTTTGTAGTCCAAATGATCCCATACCAGGACGTATCTGAAATAGTAGTAATTAGTGAAATAAAAAGACTTGTACAAACTATTGAAGTAACTCCATCCCCAACGGTCCAAAGATGAAAATCTTTGTAATATTCTGACCCATTCATGAACATTACAGCAAAAATGATTAAAACGTTTATAGCTCCTACATAAATAAGGAGCTGCGCAGCAGCTACAAAATAGGAGTTGGATAGAATATAGAATAAGGATATACAAAAAAGAACCCATCCCAACGAAAAGGCCGAATAAATTGGATTCGGAAGTAATACTACTGCCAGACTTCCTAATATAAGACCCAATCCCAGAAAGACTAAAAGAAAATCATGTATTGGTCCAGGTAAATCCATTTGATTTTATAAAAAAAATCGAAATATTTCATGCCTTTTTTGACCTGACCAGGAAAAACGAAGTTATCCTTTTTTTTTAGGATACTTCTTAATTGAATGAAATTGGAACGGGTTGATTTGGATTGATGTAAATACAGTTATTGGACTACTCTTATTATCGAAGCAATCGAAGCAGAGGTTCAAACTTTATATTTTCAAATCATTATTCGAAATAGAAATCCATTTTTAATCAAAAATAAGCCGCGATTTTCACCGACCAGCCGTTCTTTTGTATTGACCAAGCAAAAACCTCATTCCTTTCTTTAGATCCAAAACCTATAAAGCTTTTGTGATTTGAATTTGTAAATGTTTTGTGAATCGAAGGTTTTATACATTTTTTATTTGAGGTAAATTCGAAGAAATTGTTCGAATTGTGTAATCTTCAATTATTGATACCGGTAACCGACCTAAAGCAATTTGATTATAATTCAATTCGTGACGATCATAGGCAGAAAGTTCATATTCTTCAGTCATTGATAAACAATTTGTTGGACAATACTCAACGCAATTACCGCAAAATATACAGATTCCAAAATCAATACTGTAATTAAGTAATCGTTTCTTTCGAATATCAGTTTGCAATTTCCAATCTACAACGGGTAGATCTATAGGACATACACGAACACATACTTCACAAGCAATGCATTTATCAAATTCAAAGTGGATTCGGCCCCGGAAACGTTCGGATGTGATCAATTTTTCGTAGGGGTATTGAATAGTTACAGGTAAACGATTCGCGTGGGACAAGGTGATCATGAAACCTTGACCAATGTACCTAGCAGCTCGTATTGTTTGTTGACCGGAGTTTAAGAACTGAGTTAGCATAGGGAACATATCTGAATATCTATAAATAATTTTACTTTTTTCTTTCTCTTGTTTGAGACAAGTTATAAAGAAAAGCCTATTCTATTTCTATTCCTTTACAGTGAAAGAAGTTGGGACGAAGTTGTTAATAATAGATTACCTAGAGAAATTGGTAAAAGGAATTTCCATCCAAGATTTAAAAGTTGGTCCATTCTAAGTCTCGGTAAAGTCCATCTTGTTGCAATAGAAATGAACAAGAACAAATAAGTTTTAGCTAATGTAATAAAGATACCGATTATTGTTCCAAAAACTTGACTTCTTTTATTTATGTCAAAAAGCTCAGGAACGAATAGGTTTGGAATAGAAAGATTCCAACCCCCCAAGTAAAGAACTGTTACAAATAATGAAGAAACGAGTAGATTTAGATACGAAGCAACATAAAATAAACCAAATTTGATACCTGAATATTCGGTTTGATAACCTGCTACTAATTCTTCTTCTGCTTCTGGTAAATCAAAAGGTAATCTCTCACACTCGGCTAGAGAAGAAATCAGAAAAACAATAAACCCTATAGGTTGACGCCATAAATTCCATCCCCAAAAACCATATTTTGATTGCGCTTCAACTATATCAACTGTACTTAAACTGTTAGATAATCCTAGTCGACGCTAACATCACCGTTCCCGTCGCTATTACAGAACCGTACATGAGATTTTCACCTCATACGGCTCCTCATAGGTCAGAAATAAATCTAAGGACCTTTCAACATTATTTCTCTTGATGTGTTTGTAAGATCTATATAGAATCAAATTATTATCCTAGGGCCTAGAATTAGACCAATGGAATTCTGTCTGCTAGATTTTTAATAAAAAAGTGCTTCTGAATTGATCTCATCTTTTAAGAATTTTTATTTTTCTTTGTTGATTAATAACTTTATCCTTGAATGAAAAAATACTTTTTAGAGGAATATCGTATAGATATTTCAACCTATCATTTTCTCACTTTTGATTACGAAAAAGAATTACATATTGCATTACATAACAAGAATTGTATTTCTGTAAATAAAATCGAAATAGTCAGGAATAAAAAAAGATCTCTTTTTGCAATTCTCGTTTTTGAATTTTAGTTCGTTCCTATTCTCCTTTCTCAGAAAAGGCACATTACCAAAAGGAAAAGATTTCGTCGTTTTGATAGTTATTTACTTAATTGGTGGATAGGAACATACTCTGGATGAAATCGTGGGGAGTACTTCTTAAGAATTTCTACCAACTTAAAGCCCCAATTCGAATTACTTTATCTATAAAAAAAAATATCCTGTTGGATAATTTACAGAATCTCCATTACTACTCCTTTGTGTATCTTGGTCTTCCTAACCATCCACTCGTTTTTTTTGAATCTCTCATTTAGGGTAATACGTCTATCGTAATAGTATAGTAAAAACCCCATACGGTTGATCTTTTGAACCCGCTTCAAGACAAAATGACTAATCAACCAATCTTGGGATAAACAATCTTGACTGCTTATGTTTACTTTCACTTACTTCTTGTACATAGGAAATGAGATTCAATTCCTTTAACAGCAAAATTTTAAGCCGTTTTATTTCACTCATATAACTATCTGGTTTACTTCATCAACCCAATAATGAATAAAAAAATGGATATTCCAACCATTTCACTTTCTTGCTAGAAAGAAAATAAATAGGGGAAATTTGATGTCTCACCGAATCACACGTAGAGATATTGATAATACACATAGGGTTAATGGTATTTCATAACTAATTGATTGAGCAGCAGCCCTTAATCCACCTAAAAAGGAATATTTATTATTTGATCCATATCCCGACATAAGAAGTCCAACGGGAGCAAGACTTGAAACAGCAATCCATAAAAAAACACCAATACTAAGATCGGCTAGAATAAAGCGATAGCTAAAAGGAATTACTGAATAACTTAGTAAAATGGATATGACTGCTATGGATGGCCCGAGACTGAATAAACGAGTATCTCCTCTAGATGGAAGAATATTTTCTTTGAAAAGTAGTTTTGTACCATCTGCTAAAGCTTGAAGAATTCCGAAAGGACCCGCGTATTCGGGTCCAATACGTTGTTGTATCCCTGCAGATATTTCTCTTTCTAACCAAACAATTACTAGTACACCTAGTGTGATTCCTAATACAAGAATGAAAATAGGGATAAGCATCCATATGATCCCATAGACTTCTTTTAAGGATCCCAATCTGAAAAAAGAATTGATAGCTTGTATTTTTGTTGTATCAATTATCATTTCAACGATCAACTTCTCCCATAATAATATCTATGCTACCTAGTATCGTCATAATATCAGCCAATTTCATTCTTTTAACTAACTGCGGAAGAATTTGCAAGTTGATAAAACCAGGCGGTCTAATTTTCCATCTCCAAGGAAAAACACTCCGATCTCCTATCAGAAAAATTCCTAATTCTCCTTTTGGTGCTTCGACTCTTACATAAAGTTCTTGCTTGGACAATTCAAAAGTAGGAGAAGGTTTTTTACTAATAAATCGATATTCAAAATCATTCCATTCAGGGTCTTTTATTCTATCAAAGCGGCGGCTTTCTAAATTCTGATAGGGTCCCCCTGGAATTCCTTCCAGAGCCTGCTGGATAATTTTTATAGATTCTGTCATTTCGCCAATTCGTACTAAATACCGAGCTAATGAATCCCCCTCTTTTTGCCATTGAATCTCCCAATCAAATTCCTCGTAACACTCATAACGATCAACTTTACGAAGATCCCATTGTATTCCGGAAGCTCGTAGCGTTGGTCCCGATAAACCCCAGTTTAGTGCCTCTTCTCCGCCAATAATGCCTACGCCCTCAACTCGTTCTAAAAAAATAGGATTCCGTGTAATAAGCTTTTGATATTCAGCAACCCCGGTTAAAAAATAGTCGCAAAAATCCAAACATTTATCTATCCAGCCATGAGGTAGATCAGCAGCGACTCCTCCGATACGAAAAAAATTATGCATCATGCGCATGCCGGTAGCCGCTTCAAATAGGTCATATATCAATTCTCGTTCTCTAAAAATATAGAAGAAAGGAGTCTGCGCCCCAATATCTGCCATAAAAGGACCAAGCCATAACAAATGGGAAGCGATACGACTCAACTCCAACATAATAGCTCTGATATAGCTAGCCCTTTTAGGTACTTGAATATTGCCTAGCTGTTCGGGCCCGTTTACGGTTATTGCTTCTGTGAACATAGTAGCTAAATAATCCCAACGTGTTACATAAGGCAAATATTGTATAATTGTTCGATTTTCCGCAATTTTCTCCATCCCTCTATGTAAATAACCCAATACTGGTTCACAGTTAATAACATCTTCACCATCGAGAGTAACGATCAGTCGAAGAACACCATGCATTGATGGGTGGTGAGGGCCCATATTGACTATCATGAGGTCTTTTCTTGTAGTTGGTAGAATCATAAGTTTTTCTCGAGTCGTTCTTCCATGCATTGCTGAAAGTAAAAAGAAAGAAGTTTATCAAAATTTAAACGACTAAGCGCAAACAGTCTCACGCTTCAAATTAACGAGTTTTTATCTTTCGAATATCCAACTCCCCAATTAATTCTTTATAGCGCTCCCTATTTATTTTTGACAAATAGGCCAGCAGTCGTTGACGTTTTCCCAAAATTTTTCGCAAACCTCGCTGAGATGAAAAGTCTTTTTTGTGCAATTCCAAATGTGAAGTGAGTTTCCTTATTTTAGTGGTGAAACTGAATACTTGAAATTCAACAGACCCCCTGGTTTCTTTGTTTTCTTTTTGAGAAATAAATGAAATCGATGAATTTTTGACCATAAAAAAACGCCCCTTGCCCTTTTTACAGATATGGATTTTACCGATCAGTAATAATAATGCCATTAATTTGAATGTGGTATATACAAGAATCTAATCCAAATTTCTTTTTGAACTCCTAATTTCATGAATTCAAATCAATCAATTCAATTTTGAATTGGTTTTCCTATAGGAATAGAAAAGCTTGGTACATTTTTGGATCGAAGAATTTAGACCTAAAATAAAGAAGGTTTCGTTCATTCATTTCGAGATCGAATTCAGACATTATTCATTTGATATTGGATACTATAATGAAATGTGAGATAAGACATCTGATCTGTGTATTTGTTTGCTTTCATATACCCTATTATATATAGGGTATAGGATATACAGAAAGTGTATTATTAAAAAATTTTCAATCGTGGATACATCTGTATCCTTAACATACCGAAACGGCTGCCATTATTGGTATCAAACCAATAACGATTCATACAAGCTAAATCTTCTAATCGATAATTAGGCCAAAGAAAGAGCTTTAATTTCATTAATTGATTTTTATCTCTATCAAGATGGTTATTGTCATGTAAAACTTGGCTGCTGTTTTTTACGTTACAAAATACCGGATTTGGATCTATATAATTTCTCTTTTTTGAATTGAAACAAATTAGAATTCTCAATTTTCTACGACGTCTAAAGGATAAAATATTTTCGGGAACAAGTAAATCCAAATTATTGTTAGAAGCATGTCCTTGCTCTTGGTATTTTTGATGCTTATTCTTATGAACCAACGAAATACCAACGGTTTGATACATAATAAATTGCCCATCTTTTTGTTCAGACAAACGAATGGGTTCTAGAATCAATACTCCCTTCTTCATAAATTCTGAAAGAGTTAAATTATTATTAATCATCATTATATCCAAACTCATTTGTTTCTTTTGAATCGAGGATAGAGTAATTTTTGGTGAATCTATCAGTTTACGCAGGAGACAATATACATTGATATTATTGATCATTCTTTCATTCAAAGTCTCATCCCATCGCAATTGAAAAAGCAAATAACGTTTCATGAACAAACGCAGTTCCGCTTTCGTGTATTGTTTTTTCTTTTTCCCTTTTTTCATGTTTGATCTTGCATCATTTTCTTCAATATCTTTTGGGGGTGAGAGGACGGATCTCCGCTCTCCTCGACTTGTCGGTTCTTTCTCTTCTTGATTTCGATGCTTTTTATTTGATGCTATCAAAAAATTGTCCTTTTCATTGATCTTTTTATTTGCACTTCTATTTAAATTTAAAAGAAGTAATTTGCTTGGTATAAACCAAGGTTTCATTTTATATGTCTTATAAATTAACAAAAATTCTGGGAAGAACCAAAGTTCCAGATTGGATATGGGATGCTTTAGCATTTTTTCATTCATTCCCATCCAATCGTAAAACCCCTTGTGAGAGTTTGGTAAATTTATCTCTGGGATCTTAAGATAAAAAAAATATTTTTTAGAAATTATTTGAGAATTTTTAGTACGAATTTGAGTATTTTGATTCCTATTGGTATCGATTATGATCCAGGCCTCAATATCGATTTTTTGTATAAGATCAAATTGCAAAATTTTCCAATCAAAATATTTTCTATCGGCCGGTTTTTCCATATGGATCTTTCCTAGATCATTTTTAATAGGGATGTTCCTCAGCATATCAAAAAAGTTTTTTTTAGGCGTGTTATAATAAAATTCTTGGTTCGTATTTCCTTGAAGGGGAGATCCATAAAAAAAGCATTCCGTTTTCTTTTCATAATGAATAAATTTATATGCTAAAAGATCAGATCGATAGTATTTTATAAAATTATCTTTTTGATTAGATAATGAATATACTTCCAATTTTTTTTGTTTTTTGGAATTCATTAATGGTTTTTTTTCATATGAATGCCGTTTGCTAAAATTTGCCTTTTTAGCTATACGATGCTGACGAAATGTATTTCGCCATTTTTCTGGTATTAATCTAGACCATCCAATCTGAGATAAATGGTATTGATAATGTCCTCTTAACCGGCTTTTCCATGGATTCATTTCAGAACTCGGAAGTTTGTTATCTGCTGATTTCGAATCAAGCATTCCTTGTGTTTCAAAAGAATCCTTTATTTTAGCCTTAAGGAAAAAGGGGATTCGTTGATATTGAAGAACAAATCTTAACGAGTTAATAACTTGGATTTTTCCTAATTTATAAAATACATATGGTTGTGGTACGTAGGATAAGTCATAAAAAATATGTGAATTTGCTTTAATATTACTAATATTCTCAAGTTCCTTTCTTAGAATTATACTCGAAATAGACGGAATTTTAGTTTTCTTTTTTTTATTAATTCTTTCTTGTTTTCTTTCATTATTGTAAATGGATTTATCAATAATTTTTTTTGTTAATTTAAGAAAAAGTTTTGTATTTATTCTGGCAATATTAATGATATATAAAAATATACCCGTGTATATTTTTTCAATGAAAAATTTTACAAAAGGGGATAATTTACAGATTAATCGAGCATTTCTTCTTTTTAACATTTTAACCATTTGCTGTTTTTCTAATTTTTTAGCATTATAACTTGTAGGACTAAGATTATTTATTCTTGGAGTTACTTTTTTTTTCTCTTTTGTGATTCTTTCTGTTTGAGTTCGAATTGTACTTGTTCTATCAGCCAGATCCTTCATTTTTTTTTCTGTCAACGAAGAGTTTGTCCAACCCGGAGATGCAATTTGAATTTGACTAAATGATTCGTGAATCGTTTGATTGTTTATTATGGAATCTTTTTCTTCTTTAATTTCGCTTGATTTATCGACTCCGACTTCTCTTAATCTGAATAATAGAATTGGATTTACTTTTGAAAGTTCTTTTATTATTCTTTTTCTAAAAAAAACACTTTTGATAACCCATTTTTTTGTTTCTTTTGAAACTTTTCGAAGTAATTTTGTTTTTACTTTGAAAACTTTTAGAACTCGAAAATACTTCTTTTTAAATTTTCCAATTTTTTTTGCGAATTCCTTTAAAATGGGTTTAAAAAAGGAAGGTTTTTTTCGGGGTGAACAAAAGGGGAGTTCCGTTTCCATTCCCCAAACTGTTAAAAAACAAGAATCACCTTTTTCTTTTGTCTTTTTCATTAGATCTTTCTGAGAGGATTGTAGTTTCGATTTGTGCCAAGGTTTCAGACAGAAAGGAAATACGATTTTTATTTGAATACCTTCTGTCAACCAATTTTTTGGAAATTCGGTTTCGGATAATGGAATACCATTATAGGTGCATTTAATATAGATCTCTTTATTCCATTCTTGGAAATCCTCAGCCCATTCAGGACGTTGCAATAGGAATATACGTCCAACATTTTTGGCAATTATCAATGAAGGTAATAGAATATATTTTCTAAAAATAGATTGAGTTATTAACACGCAACCTCTTATTCCTTGCGCAAATGGAATACGATTCCAATCCTCTGCGATTTTTATTCGTGCTTTTTCCTTTCTTTTGTTGGTTTCTTGTTTTTCTTCTCTTTTTGTTTGTTCTTTTGTATACTCTCCAGTTTTGAATGCTTCCCCTTTATCCAACCCATTTTTAAAAATTAGTTTAATCAACCCGGAAATATTAAAATAAAAGGGAGGGGATTTTTGTCGTCTCTCCAAAAAAAGGGGGGACTTCGCATTTGCTTGAAATAATTCGAAAATAACCACTTTACGCCTTTGAGCCCGCATAGAACCTTTGATTATACCGCGCCGAAAGTCTGATTGTTGTGAATAGCGCATTAAAGTCACGTCGGTTTTTATATCGGACATTTTACTATTCGTAGTCTTAGGAGTACCTTTTGTAGCAGTCAAAATGACTACACGCTTGCCCCTTCTTGAACGAATTTGATGACCTATTGGTATGTCTTCTTTATATTTTCTTGATTGTTGTTCTAAATCGGTGATTAATTTGTATGACCATCGGGGGACTTTTTTATTGATTTCTTTTATTCTAATCGATTTTCTATTAATTTTTTGACCATTAGCATCAGTTACAATTTTATTTAAATTTAATAAATAGTTAAAATATTTT